TAATTTGAAGACTAGAAACTTATCAAAATTCATAAATCCTATGCCAAGAACCAGATTTGAACTGGTGACACGAGGATTTTCAGTCCTCTGCTCTACCAACTGAGCTATCCCGGCCATTACCGAAGTATCATCCTGATTTTACTAGATGACTTAGGTCTATGTCAATTAAAAGAAACGCAAAAGTAGTAAATGTAGTAAATGAAAAAAGTTTTGGACCGGGAATTTTTTGGATCTTCGAAAAGAAGACTTTCTAAGTTTTAGACTGAAAAATGATATAGATTCTAAATAATTCAAATCAATATTTCTTTCTCATTTGTACGTGTATGATATATCCCACAAGACTTGTATATAATAAGAAAAGAAATTATAGTTTGTAAAAGCGTCGGATGAATGAAAAAAGATAATGAATTCTTGAATAACTAAAAAAAGGTAAGGTGTCAAACAGACTTTTTTGGGGAGTAGGGTTGGGGATAGAGGGACTTGAACCCTCACGATTTTAAAAGTCAACGGATTTTCATCTTACTATAAATTTCATTGTTGTCAGTATTGACATGTAGAATGGGACTCTATCTTTATTCTCGTCCGATTAATAAGTTCCACCAAGGATCTATCAGACTATGAAGTGAATAATTTGATCAACACAAGGTAGTGAACTCCATTTGTTAGAACAGCTTCCATTGAGTCTCTGCACCTATCCCGCTTTCTAAACTCTGGTTTGTTCGCGTAACCTAGGATTTGGCTCAGGATTGCCCAGTGTTAATTCCAGGGTTTCTCTGAATTTGAAAGTTATCACTTAGTAGGTTTCCATACCAAGGCTCAATCCAATTAAGTCCGTAGCGTCTACCAATTCCGCCATATCCCCTTTTTTCTTTGAGATTAGGATCTCATTATGATGTCTTTCCACTTTTTCTTATGCCGAAACCTTGGCATTCATTACATATAGATACTTATTTTATTTCTTTGGTATCTTCTTTCATTTTTTTTAGCCCCATCCATATTGATTTAGTCTAATCAACAAAGATTCTATCATTTTTGTATTTGCAATTCAATATGGTTATATATTAGAGAACATATATATGTTCTTCCTTTTCTCATCGTTGTCTTAAATTTGAAGAAATAGTCGAACGGTCGATTCTTTTTTTTTACTTTCACGAAAAAAAATTTATGATCATTATTGAAACTTAGAATTCTACAATGTGCAATGGAAAAAGATTCTAAGTCTACTTCGTAGATTTGAAATTCGAATAATTCTAAAAAATTCTATTCGAATATTCATTTCGAATATTAATTCTAATAATTATCTAAATAAAATAAAAAGACAAAAAGTATAAAATAATAATAATAGCATGAGGTTAGAACAAAAAAAACAAGAATTTGAAATCAGATATAATTTAACTTAAAAAAAAAAAGCTTTCCAGTCGAATTCAAATTTTCTTATTTAGAAACTCATGAAATCAAAATGATAAAGTGGATATATTGCTATATTCTATTAATTCATTAAGGTTATGTTTTATTTATTTAATGATAGTCACTATTTATTTGAGCTATATTCTGTTCTAGAATATCTAGAATATGATGAATTCTAAATAGATAAGGAAAAATATGAATAGAATAGTTAATTGATATGATCTAGTAGTTTAGTGAATTTGTATGCACTATTTTATTTGAGCCCGCTTAGCTCAGAGGTTAGAGCATCGCATTTGTAATGCGATGGTCATCGGTTCGATTCCGATAGCCGGCTTTTCGATAGTTTTTCGTTTTTTTACATAATTTTTTTTTTAATGTACTTTCAAAATCAAAGAAGATTTAAAAGACTTCTTTCACCTTTTTCCAAGAGTTACCACGCCATTTATATTATGTCATATAAACTTCCATTTAGGAATATATATTGGGTAAAAGGGTTAGATCTTTGCAAAATAAATCAAGAAAATAAAGGAAAATTTTTGTGATTTATTGATTTGTATATATTGTATATACAATATACAAAAAATCTGTATATTGAGAGAATATATCTTCTGACTCTTTGTATTCCAATAGTTTATTGTAGTTTATTGGAGTGGATTTTATGTCATTTATCATTATCATTTAGTTCAGTTTTAATTTTGTTTAGTTTTGTACAATTTCAATAAAAAAAGGAGTCTTTATGTCACGTTACCGAGGGCCTCGTTTTAAAAAAATACGCCGTCTGGGGGCTTTACCGGGACTAACTAGTAAAAGGCCTAGGGCAGGAAGTGATCTTAGAAACCAATCACGCTCCGGAAAAAAATCTCAATATCGTATTCGTTTAGAAGAAAAACAAAAATTGCGTTTTCATTATGGTCTTACAGAACGCCAATTACTTAAATATGTTCGTATCGCTGGAAAAGCCAAGGGGTCCACGGGTCAAGTTTTATTACAATTACTTGAAATGCGTTTGGATAACATCCTTTTTCGGTTGGGTATGGCTTTGACTATTCCTCAAGCGCGCCAATTAGTTAACCATGGACATATTTTAGTTAATGGTCGTATAGTTGATATACCAAGTTATCGCTGCAAACCCCGAGATATTATTACAGTGAAGGATGAACAAAACTCTAGAACTTTGGTTCAAAATCTTCTTGAGTCATCTGCCCCCGAAGAATTGCCAAACCATCTGACTCTTCACACATTCCAATATGAAGGGTTAGTCAATCAAATAATAGATAGGAAATGTGTCGGTTTGAAAATAAATGAATTGCTTGTCGTAGAATATTACTCTCGACAGACTTAAAAAACCTAAGTTAAGTAAAAAAAAACTAAAAACAAAAGTTCGGACAACTCCCCTTTGCCCTCTTTTTTGATTAAAAAATAAAAAGGTACAAGGTAAGGGATTTTTTTAGGGGAATCTTTTTCCTATTCATGTATCATAGATTGGTGGGGAGGTTTGGATCCCTTGTTTGCTCTTCCCAGCATTTTCCATATCAAAGAAATATAGATTTTATATCTATTCTTTTTTATTTGATTTGATACATTGTGGTCAATCACGTAAGATTGGTGATTTAGTTGAAAGTACGGAAAGAGAGGGATTCGAACCCTCGGTAAACAAAAGTCTACATAACAGTTCCAATGTTACGCCTTCAACCACTCGGCCATCTCTCCGACATCAGGATTATGACTGAGTACCTGGGTGAATAGCGAGTTATTCATTGTTTTTTAGATTATGGTTAATGGTTAATAGATACCTGAAAAAATTGGAAGTAGATAGAATATTTTTTTATAAAAAACGAGTCCGCTTTTATGTCAGTTCGTACTATAAAAATTCCTTTGTTTGTGAGAAAATTTTCTCACAAAAGAAAAGGTAAAGGAAATAAAAAGAGTTATAGAATGGATTACTACCTATGCCAAGATCGCGTATAAATGGAAATTTTATTGATAAAACCTTTACAATTGTAGCCGATATCTTATTACGAGTCATTCCGACAACTTCCGGAGAAAAAGAGGCATTTACTTATTACAGAGATGGTGCGATTTGATTATCATTATCATTATTTTTTTTTATTTCTCACCGATTTGGAATAGAAAAAAACAAGTATTGAAAAAAATCTACGCTTTTGAAGGTGAAGTTTATAATATAAAAAAAGCAATCCCTTCTGTCATGTATCCACGATTAATGCAGCCTTAGATGCTTCAATTGTGAATTCTAGTATTGAGCAAAAGGTTTTTACCTATGGTTCCCGTATTACAGATCAATCCTACTAGACTAATACAATATACGAATAGGAGGTACAGGGGAAGAAGCACTACGCCGAGAAATCAACAACACGAAAACTTTCTTCAAAATGATTCCTTTTCTTTCTTCTTCTTCTTTGGGATTGGGACTAATTCAAATGGTTGGAACAATAAACATCCATCTCGTCCGTACTTTGGATACCCGTATAACCATTGAAGACTGTTGAAGTGACTAATTCCTGGAAATTTAGGAGCGTTGAGAACAAAGAAATTTTTAGAGTTTCCTTTTTTATTTTTATCTAGTATGAATCCACTTGGTAGTAAGAAAAGATCTTTTACAAGAAGGTTGGCTAGGGATTTCTTGTAAAAACATTAGCCCCGCTTAGTTCATAATGACAGCAAATTTTTCCATATATTTATTATTTTCATTATGCACCTAAAGGAGGAGCCGTATGAGATGAAAATCTCACATACGGTTCTGAAACGGAGAATTCGTTAAAGCGAATGACGACCGTAACGGATGTCGGCTCAATCTGAAGGAAATTATGCGGAAGCATTACAGAATTATTATGAAGCTATGCGACTAGAAATTGACCCCTATGATCGAAGTTATATACTCTATAATATAGGCCTTATCCACACAAGTAATGGGGAACATACCAAAGCTTTAGAATATTATTTTCGGGCATTAGAACGAAACCCCTTTTTACCACAAGCTTTTAATAATATGGCTGTGATCTGTCATTACGTGCGACTATCTCCACTATAGAAAAAAAGAACGAACAGCTAGTCAATGAAATACTAGAAACACAAAACAAAGGGCTTTCTACATAAGCATCGTCCAAAACGATTTTTTATCAGCTGTAGCAAATAAATAAACTTCATGGATCAAATATGAAGTGAAGACTAGATATGCCTAAATACTTTCTTTTCTATGGATAAAAAAAGATTTAATTGATAGAGGAAGCACCGTAAAGATCAATTGGAAAGGTTTTGGACCGATACAACAAGAGCTGTTTATTTATATCATAATACATAATATGAGATAAATCTTAGGAATCTACTTATGTAATAGAGTGGATCCTCTAAGGTATTGAGCAGCGGTGTAGCATCAGATCCTAAAGACAGTAAGTCTTTTTCTTTTTTATGAAGTATGAAAAAAAGTCTTTTTCAAAGATTCTATATAAATTTTTATATGAAAGCGGGATAGTTACCTTTCAGAAAATTCTAATATCTAATAACAGTGGACATGCTTTTTTTTTTCTGAAGGTAGGAGAAAAGATAAAACTTATTAGATTCATTAATATATTTTT